GAGAAATTTTATGTGGACAAACACAGAACTCAAAATTTCGGATTATAAAGAGAAAACCACAGAAGAAAGTGAGAAAAAAAAGGAAGAGGATAAAAAAGAGGAAGCCAAAAGAAAGGAGAAAGTACGTATAGAAATAGCGGAAGCCTGGGATAGTATTTTACTTGCTCAAGTACTAAGAGGTTTTTTGTTAGTAACCCAATCTATTCTTAGAAAATATATTATATTGCCTTCATTGATAATAGTTAAAAATATCGCCCGTATGCTATTGTTTCAATTTCCCGAATGGTCCGAGGATTTTAAAGATTGGAATCGAGAAATGTATGTTAAATGCACCTATAATGGCGTTCAATTATCAGAAAAAGAATTTCCAAAAAACTGGTTAACAGACGGTATTCAGATTAAGATCCTATTTCCTTTTCGTCTGAAACCTTGGCACACATCTAACCCACGAACCCCTTATAATGATCCAATGAAAAAGAAAGATTCAAAAAATGATTTTTGTTTTTTAACAATTTTTGGAATGGAAGCTGAATTCCCTTTTGATTCTCCCAGAAAACAACTTTCATTTTTTGAACCCATTTTTAAAGAACTCAAAAGAAAAATTAGAAAATTGAAAAAGAAATGCTTTCTAATTCTAAGAATTTTAAAAGAAAAAACAAAATTGTTTGTAAATGTTTTAAAAGAAACAAAAAAATGGGTCATTAAAAAGATTCTTTTTTTAAAAGAAATAAAAAAAGAACTCTCACAAATAAATCCAATTCTATTATTTGGATTGAGAAAAAGAAAAGTATATGAATTGAGTAAAACTAAAAAGGATTCTATAACCAGTAATCTGATGATTGATGAATTGTCCATTGAAACTATACCATCATCCATTGAAACTATACCTCGGAATTGGACAAATTATTCATTGACAGAAAAAAAAATGCGGGATCTAACTGATAGAACAAGCACAATCATAAACCAAATAGAAAAAATTACAAATAAAAAAAAGGGCGGATTTCGAATTCCGGATCGAAATATTCGTTCTAGCAAAATAAGTGATGATGATAAAGGGTTGGAATCACAAAAAAATATTTTGCAGATATTAAAAAGAAAAAATGCTCGACTAATACGCAAATTACATTATTTTATGAAATTTTTCATTGAAAGGATATACATAGATATCTTTCTGTGGATCATTAATATTCCTAGGATCAATACACAACCATTTCTTGAATCAATAAAAAAAATTCTTAATAAATACATTACCAATAATGAAACAAATCAAGAAAAAATGGATAAAACAAATCAAAGTTTAATTCACTTTATTTCGACTATAAAAAAGGCACTTTATAATACTAATATTAGTAATAAGAATTCAAATACTTTTTGTGACTTATCCCACTTTTCACAAGCCTATGTATTTTACAAACTCTCACAAACCCAATTTATTAATTTTGATTTTTATAAGTTAAAACCTGTCTTTCAATATAATGGAGCAGCCCCTTTTATTAAGACTGAAATAAAGGATTATTTTGTTGGAACACAAGAACTTTTTCATTCTCAATTAAGACATAAGAATCGTCAGAATTCTGGAATAAATCAATGGACAAATTGGTTAAGGAATCATTATCAATATGATATATCTCAGATTAGATGGTCTAGACTAGTACCACAAAAATGGCGAAATCAATTCAATCAACACTGTATGAATCAAAATAAGGATTTATGCAACTCATCTAAAAAAACAAAATTTATTCACTACGAAAAACAAAATAATTTGGAAACGGCTTCATTACTAAATGAAAAAGAGAATTTTAAAAAACAATATAGATATGATCGGTTAGCATATAAATCTATTAATTCTGAAGATACGAAGTACTCTTCAATTTATGAATCGTCATTACACGTAAAAAATAACCAAGAAGTTTTTTCGAATTCCAACACAAATAAACGAAAATCTTTTTATATGATGGAAGGTATTCCTATTATCCCTAGCAATAAGGATTTAGTACAAGATGATATTAGAGATATGGAGAAAAATCTGGATAGAAAATATTTTGATTGGAGAATTCTCGATTTTTGTCTTAGAACGAAAATCGATATCGAGGCTTGGATCAATATTGATACTGACCCAAACAGTAATAAAAAATCTACTAAGGCTAAGCTTAATAATTATCAAATAATTGATCAAATCAAAAAGAAAAACCTTTTTTATCTCACAATTCATCAAGATCAAGAAATCAACTTATCCAATCAAAAAAGTTTTTTTGATTGGATGGGAATGAATGAAGAAATACTAAACCGTCCCATATCAAATCTTGAACGTTGGTTCTTCCCAGAATTTTTAATATTTTATAATTTGTATAAAACAAAACCGTGGGTTATACCAATAAAATTACTTCTTTTAGATTCTAATATAAATGAAAACGCTACTGATATTGAAAACAAAAGCATCGCTGGAAATAAAAAAAAAGATCCTTTTATATCAATATCCTCCAATGAAAAAAAATCTCTTGAATTAAAAAAACGAAATAAAGGGCAAAAAGAATCCGTGGACCAAGCAAACCTTGAATCTGCTCTTTCAAACCAAGAAAAAGATGTTGAAGAAGATTATACGGGCTCGGACATGAAAAAACATAAAAATAAAAAGCAATACAAGAACAATACAAAAGCGGAGTTTGATTTCTTACTAAAAAGGTATTTTCTTTTTCAATTGCGATGGGATGATATTTTAAATAAAAAAATAATTAATAATATCAAAGTATATTGTCTCCTGCTTAGACTGATAAATCCACGAGAAATAACTATATCCTCTATTCAAAGGGGAGAAATGAGTCTTGATATTCTGATGATTCAGAAAAATTTAACTCTTACAGAATTGATCAAAAGAGGAATTTTGATTATTGAACCAATTCGTCTATCTATAAAAAATGATGGGCAATTTATTATGTCTCAAACCATTGGTATTTCGTTGGTTCATCAAAGTAAACACAAAATGAATCAAAAATACCGAGAAAAAACTCATGTTGATAAGAATTCTGATGAAGTCATTACCAAATATAAAAAGATGACTGGAAATAGGGATAAAAATCATTATGATTTGTTTGTTCCTGAAAATCTTTTATCACCTAGACTTCGGAGAGAATTTCGAATTCTAATTTGTTTCAATTCTAGGAATAGAAATGATATGCATAAAAATTCAGCATTGGGGAATGGGAATAAGGTAAACAGTCAGGTTTTGGATAAAAGCAAAGGATATCAAAAGAAACTTATTAAATTAAAGTTATTTCTGTGGCCCAATTATCGATTAGAAGATTTAGCTTGTATGAATCGGTATTGGTTTGATAGCAATAACGGCAGTCGTTTCGGTATGGTAAGGATACATATGTATCCGCGATTGAAAATTCATTACTAGTATATTTTTGCTACCTTTCCCATATCGTAGCGGGTCTATGACGACAAAGAGGTGCACACATTCATTGTCTTACATTCCATTCTGATACATGATACTAATTCAATGACATATCAATTCGATCTCGAAATGAATCAATAAAATCTTCTGATTTTAGGACTAAGTTTTTATCTTTTTGGAGTACGGAAAACAACCATACTTTTGTATACCTTTTCAAATCGAATTTTTAAATTAAAATCGGATTGATTTCATTTGATTTAATAAAATTCGAAATTAGAACAAAATTAAGATTATTGTCTATACCAAACTAAAACAAGTGACATTATTATTACTGATCAATAAAGATATCTATCAATAAAAATATCTTAAAAAAAGAAGGGGGTTTCATTTTATGGTAAAAAATTCATTCATCTCAGTTATTTCACAAGAAGAAAAAGAAGAAAACAGGGGTTCTGTTGAATTTCAAATATTTAGTTTCACCAATAGGATACGAAGACTTACTTCACATTTACAATTACACAAAAAAGACTATTTATCTCAGAGAGGTCTACGTAAAATTCTGGGAAAACGCCAACGACTGCTATCTTATTTGTCAAAGAAAAATAGAATAGGTTATAAAGAATTAATTAATCGGTTGGATATTCGGGAATCAAAAACTCGTTAATTTGAAGAAGCATTTTGAATTATTTGATTTATTAGATCTTGAATTTGAATGAACTTTTTTTCGTTTTCAACAATTCATGAAAGAATGAATTAAGGAAAAACCTATGAATATACCAGCTCCAAGAAAAGACCTCATGGTAGTCAATATGGGTCCCCACCATCCATCAATGCATGGTGTTCTTCGACTTATCATTACTCTAGATGGTGAAGATGTTATTGACTGTGAACCAATATTGGGTTATTTACACCGAGGGATGGAAAAAATTGCGGAAAACCGAACAATTATACAATATTTGCCTTATGTAACACGTTGGGATTATTTAGCTACTATGTTCACAGAAGCAATAACGGTAAATGGACCGGAACAGCTGGGAAATATTCAAGTACCTAAAAGAGCCAGCTATATCAGAATAATTATGTTGGAGTTGAGTCGTATAGCTTCTCATCTGTTATGGCTCGGTCCTTTTATGGCGGATATTGGTGCACAGACTCCCTTTTTCTATATTTTCAGAGAAAGAGAATTAGTATATGATCTATTCGAAGCTGCCACCGGTATGAGAATGATGCATAATTATTTTCGGATCGGAGGGGTAGCGGCTGATCTCCCTCATGGCTGGATAGATAAATGTTTGGATTTCTGCGATTATTTTTTAATAAGGGTTGCTGAATATCAACAACTTATTACACGCAATCCTATTTTTTTAGAACGAGTCGAGGGGGTAGGCATTATTGGTCGAGAGGAAGTAATAAATTGGGGTTTATCGGGACCAATGCTGCGAGCGTCCGGAATACAATGGGATCTTCGTAAAGTTGATCAGTATGAGTGTTATGACGAATTTGATTGGGAAGTACAGTGGCAAAAAGAAGGGGATTCGTTGGCTCGTTATCTAGTCCGAATTGGTGAAATGATGGAATCCATAAAAATTATTCAACAGGCTCT